AAACTGGCGGCTCATTGCGCCGGGAGACGACCACCGCTGCGGGACAGCAGAAGATACGCTCGGACTAGTCTAATGAATTGACTTTCAGAATTTTATAGAGCTATGAAAGCTCAACCCACAGGAATTGTTCACGATATTTCAAAATTAAAAAAGAGCTATTTAATGAACTTCGGGGTAATTAAACGAATGAAAATGAAAGTAGGGAAAGGAGGGCTGTCCTAGCCTCTGTGCGTATTTTAGCATTTTGATTCTCCCTTTTCTTAGCTTTCGAATTGACTTAGATAATCAAGAATCTTAGTTACGGAGCATGGTTTGATTCCGTTTTGGTATTTGGTAGTTGCAACCTTCATATTGGCATGTTGACAATAGTGTATTGATCAAATATGATTAGATCATTGATAAATAGATCTAGGATCCAATTCTATTTGGTTTTTACTTGTCTTCATGCAAATGATGTGTTCCTTGGATTCGCTGTGGCACAAAGGGTCTCTTCTGAAACAGAAAGAGATCTATCTATTTTCTATAGTTACCGGGTAATTTATTCGATTTTCATTTGATTTTTCTTTTTTCCGTTTTCGGTTTCTAATCGATCAGAAAATTCTTTTTTTAGATTTGGTTGTTAGTTCCATTTTGTTGGTTGTTGATGTGGTCGTGCAATCCAATCTCTTTATTCTTTTTTTCTTTTGTTTGATTGATTGCGCTCGTATCTACAGAACCGAATTCCCTTATTCGGGTTGCTAACTCAACGGTAGAGTACTCGGCTTTTAAGTGCGACTAGAATCTTTTACACATTTGGATGAAGCAACGGATTCATACATACCATTGGTAGAGTTTGTAAGACCACGACTGATCCTGAAACGGGGTGAGTGGAAAAAGCAGCATGTCGTATCAATGTAAACCTCTGAGACTATTTGATTCTTAACGGATCGGTACAAAATCTAGTTTTTGTATGATTCTTGTAGCGGAACAAACGAAATTCACGGTTGGGTCGATTGAATAAATGGATAGAGCCTTCTGGTTCCAATTATAGGGAAGCAAAAAGCAACGAGCTTCTGTTCTGAATTCGAATTATTACCCGATCTAATTAGATGTTAAAAATGGATTAGTGCCTGGTGCGGGAAAAGGTTTTCCCATAAGTGGATTACTCATTTTTTTTTTATGAATCCTAACTATTTTTACCTCCATTAGATTCTGTATGGCGTGGAGACTCATGTGTATCAGAAACGGTATATTGATAAAAATAAATTATTCCAAAGTCAAAAGAGCGATCGGGTTGCACCAATAAAGGATTTCGAACCATCTCGTTATTCTATAACGAACCTAAACCAATTGGGTGGAAAAAGAGAGGATCCATTGATTAGCTTATCTGTTGTCACCGAGGTATTTTATTTTCTATTTTCTTACTATATACCCTGTTTTGACTGTATCGTACTATGTATCATTTGCTAACCCAATAAAATAAACCCTTTGCCTTTGTTTCAAAGCGAATTTCAAATGAAGGAATTACAAGAATATTTAGAAATGGAGAGATCCCAGCAACAAGACTTCCTCTATCCACTTCTTTTTCAGGAGTCTCTTTATGCACTTGCTCATGATTATGGTTTAAAGGGATCCAGTCCTTACGAACCCGTGGAAAATGTAGGTTATGATAATAAATCCAGTTCACTGCTTGTGAAACGTTTAATTACTCGAATGTATCAACAGAAGTTGTTGATTATTTCGGCTAATGCTTTTACAAAAAAAAATTATTATCAAATGGTATCCGCCGGATTTTCAGTCATTTTGGAAATGAAATTCTCACTGCGATTAGTGTCTTCTCAAGAAGGGAAAGATCTACAAAAATATCAGAATTTACGCTCAATTCATTCAACATTTTCCTTTTTAGAGGATAAATTATACCATTTAAATAATGTATCAGAGATACTAATACCCTACCCCATTCATCTGGAAATCTTGGTTCAAAATCTCCGCTCTTGGATACAAGATGCCCCCTCTTTACATTTATTCCGACTCTTTCTCCACGAGTCTCGTAATTGGGCTAGTCTGATTACTAAAAAGAAATCCATCTCTTTTTTTTCAAAAGAGAATCAAAGATTCTTCTTGTTCCTATATAATTCTCATGTATATGAATGGGAATCTCTATTCATGTTTCTCCGTAAACAATCTTTGTATTTACGATCAACATCTTTTGAAAACCTTCTTGAGCGAACCTATTTCTATAGCAAAATAGAACATCCTCTAGGAGTGTTTCGTAAAGATTTCCAGAATATCCTATGGTTGTTCAAGGATCCTGATATGCATTATGTCAGATATCAAGGAAAATCCATTCTGGCTTCAAGGGGAAGTTTTCTTCTGATGAATAAATGGAAATATCACATTGTCATTTTGTGGCAATGTTATTTTTACTTGTGGTCTCAAGCAGATAGAATTCATATAAACCAATTTTCCAATCATTCCTTCGAGTTTCTGAGTTATCTTTCAAGTGTACGGCGAAATCCTT